AGAACAAGTGATTGCTGAGATTCGTGCCGGAACGTCTACTTTTCGTTTTAAAGAGAAGGTACGAAAACATATTTATTCTGAATCAGAGGGAGAAATGCACTGGAGTACCGATGTCCACCATGCATCTGAATATATACATGGTAATGTTCATCTATTACCAAAAACAAGTCATTTATGGATATTAGCAGGAGGTCCGCGCGGATCCAGTATAGTGTCTTTTTCACTCCACAAAAATCAAGATCAAATGAATGTTCATTCTTTTTCTTTCGAAGAAAGATATATCTTTGACCTCTCAATGACTAATCATCAAGTAAGACATAAATTGTTGGATACTTCTGGTAAAAAAGATAGGGAAATTCTTGACTATTCAAGACCTGATCGAATCATATCCAATGGTCATTGGAATTTCATATATCCTTCTATTCTCCAAGAAAATTCTGATTTCTTGGCGAAAAAACGAAGAAATAGATTCATTATCCCATTACAATATGATCAAGAACGAGATAAAGAACTAATGCCCTGTTTTGGTATTTCGATTGAAATACCCATAAATGGTATTTTACGTAGAAATAGTATTCTTGCTTATTTTGATGATCCACGATACAGAAGAAATAGTTCAGGAATTACTAAATATGGGACCATAGAGGTAGATTCAATCATAAAAAAAGAGGATTTGATTGAGTATCGAGGAGCAAAAGAATTTAGTCCGAAATACCAGAAAGTAGATCGGTTTTTTTTCATTCTCGAAGAAGTGCATATCTTACCCGGATCTTCGTTCATAATGGTCCGGAACAATAGTATCATTGGAGTAGATACACAACTCGCTTTAAATACAAGAAGCCGGGTAGGCGGATTAGTCCGAGTGGAGAGAAAAAAAAAAAGTATTGAACTGAAAATCTTTTCTGGAGATATTCATTTTCCTGGAGAAACAGATAAGATATCCAGGCACAGCGGCATTTTGATACCACCAGAGACGGAAAAAAAAAATTCTAAGAAATCAAAAAAATTGAAAAATTGGATCTATGTCCAACGGATCACACCCACCAAGAAAAAGTATTTTGTTTCGGTTCGGTCCGTAGTCACATATGAAATAGCTGATGGGATAAATTTAGCAACACTTTTCCCTCGGGATCTCTTGCAGGAAAAGGATAATGTCCAACTTAGAGTTGTCAATTATATCCTTTATGGAAATGGCAAGTCAATTCGAGGAATTTATCACGCAAGTATTCAATTAGTTCGGACTTGCTTAGTATTGAATTGGGACCAAGAAAAAAATGGTTCTATAGAAGAGGTTCATGCTTCCTTTGTTGAGGTAAGGACAAATGATCTGATTCGCGATTTCATAAGAATTGAGTTAGTCAAGTCCACTATTTCGTATACCGGAAAAAGGTATGATAGGGCAAGTTCCGTATTGATTTCCGATAATGGATTAGATCGCACCAATATCAATCCTTTTTATTCCAAGGCGAAGATTCAATCACTTACCCAACATCAAGGAACTATTGGTATTGGTACGTTGTTGAATCGAAATAAGGAATGCCAATCTTTGATAATTTTGTCATCATCCAATTGTTCTCGAATTGGTCCATTCAATGGCTCGAAATATAACAATGTGACAAAAGAATCAGATCCCATAATCCAAATTAGGGATTTGCTGGGTCCCTTAGGGACTATTGTCCCTAAAATAGCGAATTTTTTTTCATCTTACTATTTAATAACTCATAATCATATCTTGTTAAAGAAATATTTGCTACTTGACAATTTGAAACAGACTTTCCAAGTACTTAAATACTGTTTAATAGATGAAAATAGGAGGATTTATAATCCCGATCCATGCAGTAACATAATTTTGAATCCATTCCATTTGAATTGGTGCTTTCTCCATCACGATTATTGTGAAGAGACATCTACAATAATTAGCCTTGGACAATTTATTTGTGAAAATGTATGTCTATTCAAATACGAATCACACGTAAAAAAATCTGGTCAAATTTTCATTGTTCATGTTGACTCCTTAGTTATAAGATCAGCTAAACCATATTTGGCCACTCCAGGAGCAACTGTTCATAGCCATTATGGAGAAATCCTTTACGAAGGAGATACATTAGTTACATTTATATATGAAAAATCGAGATCTGGTGACATAACGCAAGGTCTTCCAAAAGTGGAACAAATCTTAGAAGTGCGTTCGATTGATTCAATATCGATGAACCTAGAAAGGAGAGTTGAAGGTTGGAACGAACGTATACAAAGAATTCTTGGAATCCCCTGGGGATTCTTGATTGGAGCTGAGCTAACCATAGCCCAAAGTCGTATCTCTTTGGTTAATAAGATCCAAAAGGTTTATCGATCCCAGGGGGTACAGATCCATAATAGACATATAGAAATTATTGTACGTCAAGTAACATCAAAAGTGTTGGTTTCAGAAGATGGAATGTCTAATGTTTTTTTACCTGGAGAATTAATCGGCTTTTTGCGAGCGGAACGAGCAGGGCGTGCTTTGGACGAAGCGATCTGTTATCGGGCAATCTTATTGGGAATAACGAGGGCATCTCTAAATACTCAAAGTTTCATATCCGAAGCAAGTTTTCAAGAAACCGCTCGAGTTTTAGCAAAAGCTGCTCTACGAGGTCGTATTGATTGGTTGAAAGGCCTGAAAGAGAACGTTGTTCTGGGGGGGATTATACCTGTTGGTACCGGATTCAAAAAATTAGTACATCCTTCAAGGCAAGACAAGAACATTCATTTGGAAATCAAAAGAAAGAATCTATTCGAGTTGGAAATAAGAGATATTTTGTTACACCATAGAGAATTATTTTGTTCTTACGTCCAAAACAATTTCCATGAGACAAATTTCCATGAGACATCAGAACAATCATTTACACGATTTAATGATTCCTAAGAGCAGATTCTTTCCTTTCACTTTAACTATCTTTCAATTATCTGGTCCGATTATTGATTTGGTAAAAAATAAAATAAGTAATTAAATTGGTAATAAATAAAATAAGTAATTAAAAGAAATTAATGGTTTGGGTCGTGTATCAACGGTCAATCCCCCGTAGAAGGTTCCATCGGAACAATTATTTATTTCAGGGTACCTCGTCTCTTTGTTAAAAAAAAGGAAGTCTGGGGAAAAATGACAAGAAGATATTGGAACATCAATTTGGAAGAGATGATGGAAGCAGGAGTTCATTTTGGTCATGGTACTAAGAAATGGAATCCTAGAATGGCCCCTTATATCTCTGCAAAGCGTAAAGGTATTCATATTACAAATCTCACTAGAACTGCTCGTTTTTTATCAGAAACCTGTGATTTAGTTTTTGATACAGCAAGTAGGGGAAAAAACTTCTTAATCGTTGGTACAAAAAATAAAGCAGCGGATTCAGTAGCATCAGCTGCAATAAGGGCTCGGTGTCATTATGTTAATAAAAAATGGCTTGGTGGTATGTTAACGAATTGGTCCACTACGGAAACGAGACTTCACAAGTTCAGGGACTTAAGAGCAGAACAAAAGATGGGGAAACTCAACTGTCTCTCCAAAAGAGATGCAGCAATGTTGAAGAGAAAATTATCTACCTTGCAAACATATCTCGGTGGGATCAAATATATGACGGGGTTGCCTGATATTGTGATCATCGTTGATCAGCAAGAAGAATATACGGCTCTTCGAGAATGTGTCATTTTGGGGATTCCGACAATTTGTTTAATCGATACAAATTGTGACCCAGATCTCGCAGATATTTCGATTCCAGCAAACGATGACGCTATAGCTTCAATACGATTGATTCTTAACAAATTAGTATCTGCAATTTGTGAGGGTCGTTCTACCTATATAAGAAATCGTTGATTATCATTAAGAATAATATTAAGAATAATAAAATAAGATTAGTTAATTATTTGGTAACTCCATAGATTTATTGGATCGGTTACTATTTTTGAATTTTTAAAAAGAGATAAAATTTTTAAAAAGAGATAAAAAAAGTACTGGGGATATTGATATTATGTTATGATGTTATGTAATTTCTTGGTATCGTAAATAAAATATACGATTAATGATTCAAGTTAGTGAGTTGATAAATAGATGGTTGAATCAAAATAATTCCTTTTTTGAAGTTCAATTTCTGTCAGAGGACAATATGAATGTTATACCATGTTCCATTAAAACACTCAAAGGGTTATACGATATATCGGGTGTAGAAGTAGGCCAACATTTCTATTGGCAAATAGGAGGTTTACAAATCCATGCCCAAGTACTTATCACTTCTTGGGTCGTAATTGCTATCTTATTAGGTTCAGTCATCATAGCTGTTCGGAATCCACAAACCATTCCGACCGACGGTCAGAATTTCTTCGAATATGTCCTTGAATTTATTCGAGATTTGAGCAAAACTCAGATTGGAGAAGAATATGGTCCTTGGGTTCCCTTTATTGGAACTATGTTCTTATTTATTTTTGTTTCTAACTGGTCAGGTGCTCTTTTACCTTGGAAAATCATACAATTACCTCATGGGGAGTTAGCTGCGCCTACGAATGATATAAATACTACTGTTGCTTTAGCTTTACCCACGTCAGCGGCATATTTTTATGCGGGTCTTAGCAAAAAAGGATTGGGTTATTTCGGGAAATACATTCAACCAACCCCAATACTTTTACCAATTAACATCCTAGAAGATTTCACAAAACCTTTATCTCTTAGTTTTCGACTTTTCGGGAATATATTGGCTGATGAATTAGTAGTTGTTGTTCTTGTTTCTTTAGTCCCTTTAGTAGTTCCTATACCTGTTATGCTTCTTGGATTATTTACAAGTGGTATTCAAGCTCTTATTTTTGCAACGTTAGCCGCGGCTTATATAGGTGAATCCATGGAGGGTCATCATTGACTAGTTTTCGAAATAGTCTTTTTTAAGCTTATCCCCATTCATGCATGATTCGAGATAATCCACTTGGTTGGGGAACATAATAGATACAAATACAAATATGTATGAATATACGACCTAGAGTCGTAGGAAAAAAGATAGACGATATTGCGGAATTGTAAAAAAAAAAGATGGGTTGGGGAGGTCACACTAGATGTATGTAATCTCTATAAGTCCAGCCCCTGTGTCTGTTTCGAGGAATGATTCTAGAATCCGATTCAATATAAAATGTGGGTGGTTTACGTTATGGAAGAAACAAATGTATATGTGATATTATATATTTACTAGTTATATAGGACTATTCCTAATATTTACTAGTTATATAGGACTATTCCTAATATATATATATATATATATATATATATATATATATATATTATTGATTGATTTAATTGCGATTTGATTGCGGTTCACTGCATTTATATAGTTCCAATATAAGTCCTTCTGTTTCGTCTGTGATTGTGGATTGAATGAAATGCAAAAAAGAGATGAACTCAAGGATAGTATCTAGAAGAAAAAAGAAAGGAAAGAAGAATTAAATGAAAGAATGGTTCGAAACAAAGAAATGCAATAACTAGAACCGTATACATATGTATTTACAAAAACTCCATTATGGGTAGATTATGGGTAGAAACTCAAAATGAGATATCGAAATAGTTCTGACGATTCAGTAATATTATCATTTCAATTCGGAGTTTTTAGTTATTTCGACCCGATAGATCTTAATCAGATAGATCTTAATGATAAAATCTTAATGAAAAAAAAAATGATAAAAAAAATGAAGTAAAAATTCATTGGTTGATTGTATCATTAACCATTTTTTTTTGGTGCGAGGAACTTACCATGAATCCACTGATTTCTGCCGCTTCCGTTATTGCTGCTGGATTGGCCGTAGGGCTTGCTTCTATTGGACCTGGAGTTGGTCAAGGTACTGCTGCAGGTCAAGCTGTAGAAGGTATTGCGAGACAACCAGAAGCAGAGGGTAAAATACGAGGTACTTTATTGCTTAGTCTAGCTTTTATGGAAGCTTTAACAATTTATGGACTGGTCGTGGCGTTAGCGCTTTTGTTTGCGAATCCTTTTGTTTAATCCTAGAAATGTAAAAAAGTACCTTACATACTATACTTTTTTTCTGATTTTTTTAATTTAACTCGCTATACTTTTTTCTTATTTTATTAACTCAGAATTGCTGTTTGCTTCTTCTAATTATATCAACGCTTTACTCCTACAATTATTTATTTGTTGAGACAATACCCCAGGAAAGGAAGGACTGTTTTGAGGATGAGTAATTACTGGATCCGCTCGTTTTCTTCCTTCGCGTACTTAGTTTAAATAGAAACCTTTTTTTTACTTTTTTTAGGAATCGTTTCAACAAAGTAGATATTTCACAATTGACATGAGACCCAAGACTTAACCTAATAAGTATTTTATTGGATTGGAAACTTCAAGTAAGAAATTTCAAAATTATCAAATGAAATTACTAGATTTAATCTACTCCCATTAAAAAAAAAAATGGAAATAAAATTTATATAAAAAAAATCGATCAAAAAAGGGACGACGAAGTGATACAAAAAGAACTCTGTTCTTTCTTAGTCCTATCTATAAGAGGAGAGCATATGAAAAATGTAACCGATTCTTTCCTTTCCTTGGGTCACTGGCCATCCGCCGGGAGTTTCGGGTTTAATACCGATATTTTAGCAACAAATCCAATAAATCTAAGTGTAGTGCTTGGTGTATTGATTTTTTTTGGAAAGGGAGTGTGTGCGAGTTGTGTATTTCAAAAATAGGTCGGATCCATCCGATTGCACTTTATTTATGGTATTTTATTCATTTTATAGGATAAATAGGAAAAAAAGTGAACGATCTCAACGAATTATTTCTGAATAAATTAAGAAATCATATGTAAGAACCATAGCATTTCGTGACTTATTGGTAAATTTGATTCTCTATCAACCAATAATGTGAGACCATTAACATGGTTAAAGCTAAACTGTTTGAAGTCCAGGCAAAACATGGTACTCTTTCTACCGGTACTAACGTACCGAAATGGTTTAAAAATGAATAGTTGGTAATTTATCTGATATAGAACACTCATATCGATAAAATGATTTGAACCATTTATTAAAAAAATGGGCATCTTGCTCTTTTTTTTTCCAATGCCGAATCGACGACCTACGTAAAAAAAAATAGGAATTTTTGGATTTGAAGGAAAAAAGGAAATAAAAAAAATATAGAAATAAAATAAATTGTAAATTTAAATTTTAAATTAAATAAAGAACAAATACAAATAAAGAAAGAACTTTGCTGACAATTATAGATTTTTGTCTGGTCGGAAGAGTCCTTCTAATATTCTGGTCTTATATCAGTTTCGATGTTTTTGAATATAAACAGAAAAGAGAGGGTAGGCTCATTACATTAAAAAAAAAAGATATGGGAATGCCCATAACATAAAATAAATAATTGAGCGTGAGAGCCAAATGAATCGAAAGATTCATGTTTGGTTCGGGAAGAGATTATGGAAGTTGTGAAATTAATGGTAAGATAATCTACTTTCATTAAATGATTTATTAGATAATCGAAAACA